ATGACTCGAAATCCTTTTCACTTAGTTGAATTTAGACCCTGACCATTAACAGGATCCATAAGAGCATTATTTTTAACAACTGGTCTTTCCTCATGATTTCACAATTATGGAAATATTCTCATTTTGTTTGGTCTTTCACTTATAATTTTAACCATAATTCAATGATGACGAGATATTATTCGAGAAAGCACATTTCAAGGTTATCATACATCCAAAGTTTATAATGGACTTCGATGAGGAATAATATTATTTATTATTTCTGAAGTATGCTTTTTTTTCGCTTTCTTTTGAGCATATTTTCATAGAAGACTAGCCCCTAATATAGATATTGGTTCCTGTTGACCTCCAATTTATATTTTCCCACTAAACCCATTCCAAATTCCCCTCCTCAATACAGCAATTCTCCTAGCTTCCGGAGTATCTGTAACATGAGCTCACCATTCTCTTATAAATAATGACCTAAAATCCGCTACCCACTCAATAATTATCACCATTTCTCTAGGTTTTTACTTCACCATTTTACAAATGATAGAATACATAGAAGCATCATTTTCCATTTCAGATAGAATCTATGGATCAACATTTTTTGTTGCAACTGGATTCCACGGCCTTCATGTAATTATTGGATCAACTTTTCTTCTTATATGTTTAATACGAATTTTACTTAATCATTTTTCTTCTTCACATCATTTTGGATTTGAAGCCGCAGCCTGATACTGACATTTTGTAGATGTTGTATGATTATTCCTTTATACATTTGTATACTGATGAGGATCGTAATATATCAATTATTAAGTGGCCGAAACTATTTAAGCACTAGACTTTTAATCTAGAAAATGATTTTATTTTAATCCTTAATGGTATTATATTTTATAAAGAAAATTTAACTTGCAATTAAAAAGTAATAACCACAATTATTTAATACCACTCAAGAAATGAATTTTCATATATGGTTTCGACCCATACTTAGGTATTTTTACCCTTGTTTCAGTGAAAAGCCAAACTAGAGGCATTTAGCTGTTAATTAAAACACTGAAAATTTATTTCTTCACTGGAATAGTATAGCGCCGGAATGAACGGATTATATTGATGTTATAAATTATAAGAATTATATCTTCTATACTTTATGTACTCTTTTTTTTTCTTCTCCCTTTTTCTAATTATTCTTAACATTATTTTACTAATTATCAGGTCATTAATTATATTTAAATCTTATAAAAGTCGAGAAAAAAATTCACCTTTTGAATGTGGATTTGACCCTTCTTGATATACTCGATCTCCATTTTCAATACGATTTTTTCTATTAGCAGTTATTTTTTTAATTTTTGACATTGAGATTATTCTATTAATACCTATAATTATTAATTTATTAGTCTCACCTTCAATCATTTATTTATCTTCAACAATAATTTTTCTTATTATTTTAATCCTCGGATTACTCCACGAATGAAACCAAGGATCCCTAAACTGAATATAAGAGTAATAATGATATATAATAAAGCTGCTAACTTTATTATGAGCAATTCATAATTGTACTACTCTTTATGAACAATAAATTTTTTCCTGCTAATTTTATATTTATTATTATAATAATTTTAGGTACAATTATATCTTTATCATCTTCACACTGATTAATAATATGAATAGGGCTAGAATTGAACCTAATAGGAATTTTACCTTTAATAAATATTAAATCTAAGACTTTTGAAATCGAAAGATCTATAAAATATTTTATTATCCAATCAATAAGCTCTTCCTTATTTATTATAAGATCAATCTATATATACATATCCTCAATTTCTATATATTCTATATTTAATAATTCATTATTTTCATCCATCATACTTATTTCCTTACTAATTAAATTAGGAAGAGCCCCCTTTCATTTATGACTCCCTTCTATATGTAAACAAATCAGATGAATAATACTCTATCTAATTTTAACCTGACAAAAACTAGCCCCCTTATTTATATTATCTTTTATTAATTATAACTATGTAATTATTATTTCATCAGCTTTCATTAGCTCAATTTTAGGAAGTATCCAAGCAATTAACCAATCTAGAATGCAATTAATTATAGTATATTCATCTATCTCTCATCTAGGTTGAATACTTCCAATATGTTATTTAAATAACTCTCTCATATTACTTTACTTATTAATTTATAGAATTATTACCCTACCTTTATTTATAACATTTTCCATAAACTCAACATTCTTTTCCTATTCCTTAACAGAACAAAATAACTATATAAATAAAGAAAACATTTTTATCTTAACACTAATTTTATCACTAGGGGGTATTCCTCCTATACTTGGATTTCTATCAAAACTTATAATTTTAAATATATTATTAAAAACTAACATAATCTTATTATCTATAATACTATTTATAGGTACACTTATTAGATTATACTTTTACTTAAACTTAACAATAATATTAACAATAAAATCATTTTATATACTTAAATCTAATAATATTACTACAAATATAAAATCAATTATTTGTCTTAACTTACTAGGCACTATCATTTTTATTCCTATAATTTTTTATGCGATGAATATTTTCAACAAATCATAAAGATATTGGTACTCTATATTTCATTTTCGGAATTTGATCAGGACTTTTAGGTACTTCCCTAAGCTTAATAATTCGAACAGAATTAGGACAACCAGGATCTCTCCTCAATGATGATCAATTATATAATGTAATTGTAACAGCCCATGCATTTGTAATAATTTTTTTTTTAGTAATACCTGTTATAATTGGAGGATTTGGAAATTGACTAGTCCCATTAATATTAGGAGCCCCTGATATAGCATTCCCACGAATAAATAATATAAGATTTTGATTATTACCCCCTTCTCTAACATTGCTATTATCTTCAGCCGCAGTCGAAAGAGGTGTTGGAACTGGATGAACTGTATATCCTCCCCTTTCAAGAAATTTAGCCCATATAGGACCATCTGTTGACCTAGCTATTTTTTCTCTTCATTTAGCAGGAATTTCGTCAATTCTAGGAGCTATTAATTTTATTACTACCATTATTAATATACGATGAGAAGGTATACTAATAGAACGACTTCCTCTATTTGTATGATCTGTATTAATTACTGCAGTTCTCTTACTACTATCCCTCCCAGTTCTTGCAGGCGCAATTACTATATTATTAACCGACCGAAATTTTAATACTACATTCTTTGATCCAAGAGGTGGAGGAGACCCAATCTTATATCAACATCTATTCTGATTTTTTGGACACCCTGAAGTATATATTTTAATTCTACCAGGATTTGGTATAATTTCCCACATTGTCTCTCATTACTCCTTAAAAAAAGAAACTTTCGGAAGATTAGGAATAATTTACGCAATATTATCTATTGGCCTCCTAGGATTTATTGTATGAGCCCATCATATATTTACAGTAGGAATAGACGTTGATACACGAGCATATTTTACCGCAGCCACTATAATTATTGCAATTCCAACAGGTATTAAAGTATTTAGATGATTAGCTACTATTTATGGCTCTCCTATTAAATATACCTCCCCCATACTATGATCTCTTGGTTTTATTTTCCTATTTACAACAGGAGGATTAACTGGAATTGTATTATCTAATTCATCATTAGATATTATATTACATGATACATATTACGTTGTAGCCCACTTTCATTATGTTTTATCTATAGGAGCAGTCTTTGCATTATTTGCAGGATTTACTCACTGATACCCTCTAATCACCGGATTATCACTAAACCAACAATATACTAAATCCCACTTTTATATGATATTTATCGGTGTAAATATTACCTTTTTTCCACAACACTTCTTAGGGTTGGCAGGTATACCTCGCCGATATTCAGATTATCCTGATTCCTATACTAAATGAAATATACTTTCCTCTATAGGATCACTCCTATCTCTTACATCAATTATATTTTTTATATTTATTGTCTGAGAAAGATTAATTTCTCAACGTACAGTTATCTGATCAAACCACTTAAATACATCATTAGAGTGAGACAACCGCCTTCCAGTAGATTTTCATAATCAAATAGAAACAGGAGCTCTATTCATCTAATTATATTTATGACCCAATGAGGACAATTAGGATTTCAAGATGCAAACTCTCCCCTAATAGAACAATTAATCTTTTTTCATGATCACTCTATATTTATTCTTACAATTATTTTAACACTAGTAATATATATTACAATCCTTCTAATAACTAACAAATTTTCTTCTCTAATAATCTCTGAAAGCCAAAAAATTGAAACAATCTGAACAATCATTCCCAGTATTATCCTCCTATTTCTTGCTTTACCCTCATTAAAACTTTTATATCTATTAGATGAATCCATTAATCCACTTTTAACAATCAAAGCTCTAGGACACCAATGATACTGAAGATATGAATATTCAGACTTCATAAATATCGAATTTGATTCTTATATAATCCCTTTAAATGAATTAAATACAGGATCCTTTCGACTATTAGAAACCGATCACCACTTAATTATTCCTATAAAAACAAATACACGAATAATTATTTCATCTGCTGACGTAATTCATTCCTGAACTGTTCCCTCACTGGGAGTAAAAGTTGATGCTATCCCAGGCCGACTAAATCAATTAAATTTATATTCTAACCGACCTGGATTATTTTATGGTCAATGTTCAGAAATTTGTGGAGCAAATCATTCATTTATACCTATCACACTAGAAATTGTAAACATAAACACTTTTAATAACTGATTATTACATATAACAGAATAAAAAGTTAGTTAATTAAATAACATAAATTTGTCAAATTTAAATTACTATTCATATAGTACTTTTTACATGCCTCAATTATCTCCTTTAAATTGAATTATATTATTTCTTCTTTTTTGATTTCTCCTTTATCTTAATTCATCTATCATATGATGAAACAACAAAAATACATATACTTTAACTAGGAAAAAAAAAATAAAAAAAAAAATAAAATTTAACTGATAAAATGATAGTAGATATTTTTTCTTCATTTGATGATCATAACTCAACCACTCTATACCTTCATTCTTTAACATGAATTTTATCACTATGATCCCTTTTTTTTATCAACTCTTCTTTTTGAATTTTACCATCCTTTGTTAACTCTTCATTTATAATTCCTAAACAAATTATTAATATTCAAATTACACGATCTTTTAGAAACAACTTGGGGGGATTTTCTTTAATCATTTCTTCACTATTTTTAATAATTATCAATTTTAATCTCTTGGGATTAATCCCTTACGTATTTAGAACTACAAGTCATCTTGCTATATCCTTCTCTTTATCTTTCCCACTTTGATTCAGATTAATTATTTCCTCATACTATAATAATAGTTATTCATCCTTAGCTTCTTTACTTCCTTCAGGTACACCTTCATTTTTAATTCCATTTTTACCTTTAATTGAACTTATAAGAATTAGAGTTCAACCTTTAACTTTAGCCATTCGAATTGCAGCTAATATTAGAGCTGGACATATTATTCTCACTTTAATCGGAGATTTTTTATCATTTTCAATAATTAACACTTCAATTTTCACCACATCAATCGTACTATTTATTCAAATTGGTTACTTTATTTTCGAAATTGGTATTGCTATCATTCAAGGTTATATTTTCTCCCTATTAATTACTTTATATTCTGATAATCATCAATAGATAAAATAATTTTTTTATTATACTAACTTAAAGATAATATATATCACCCTAACACCTTCAACGTCATACTCTTCATTTAAGCTATTTAAGTTAATTTATCATAATTAAAAAAATAATTATAACTACATTAATATTAAATAAAATTACTATTCATCATTCTATTAAATATATCAACTTCTTAATTAGTATAAATAAACCTTGTCCCCCTAATACTTCTAATCACCCTATATCAATCAATTTTAAATTTATATTAGTAATATTTTTTATCATTGACATAAACGGAAAACCCCTTAAAGAAGACATAAATCACATTTTACTATTACATCAATATATTAAATTATATTTAATTTTACTAGTCTTTTTAATTCATACTCTAAAAGAAAATAATATAGAAAAAGATAACAAAAATATTACTATCATTTTATATAATGAAGGTAATACAATTACTTCATTAAAACATATTACTATATTTTGAAACATATAACCACCAAATAAAGCACCCATACACAAAATCATTATAGAAATAATAACAAATACATCACCATCTGTTATATCCTCATAAATCATTCTCTTTCTATCACCTCAAATAACATAAATAGATATACGCATAGAATATAATATAGTTAAACAAACTCCAAATATTCCAAATAAACCAATCAACAAATTTATATCACTTCATAATAAAGTTTCAATAATTAAATCTTTAGAATAAAACCCGGCTAAAAATGGAAATCCACATAAAGCCATATTCGAAATATTAAAAATAATACTAGTAAATGGCAAACTATATATTACTCCTCTAATATCCCGAATATCCTGTTTCCCAGAATAACAATGAATAATGTTACCCCCACATAAAAATAATAAAGCCTTAAACATAGCATGAGTATATAAATGAAATAAAGCCAATATTGGTATTTTTATACCCAACGCTATTATTATAACTCCCAATTGTCTTAACGTCGATAATGCAATAATTTTTTTTATATCATATTCATAAATTGCACAAATTCCTGACATAAAAGTCGTCATAATAGAAATAAAAACTAAAAAACTACAAAAAAATCTCACTTCAACTAAATAGTAATAAAATCGAATTAATAAATAAACCCCAGCTGTAACTAAAGTTGATGAATGTACCAAAGCTGAAACAGGCGTTGGCGCAGCCATAGCCGCAGGAAGTCAACTACTAAAAGGAATTTGAGCCCTTTTTGTTATCCCCGCAATAACAACAAAAACTATACAAATCTCAATTAATCAAAAATACCAAACACATAAATAATTCCAATGACCTAATAATGATATTATAGAAATACCCCCTAAAATAAAACAATCCCCAACACGATTCATTAAAACAGTTAATATTCCAGCACTTAATGATTTATTATTTTGATAATAAATAACTAAACAAAATGATACCAACCCTAATCCATCTCACCCTAAAATCAGTCTAACAAATCTAGGAATAAAAATTAAGAAATTTATTGATAAAACAAATAATATTAAAATACATATGAAACGTTTAATATAAACATCTCCCTTTATATAACTAACAGAAAATAAACAAACTGAACCTGAAATTAAACAAACTAACCTACTAAATCTACATCTAACTCAATCAAATAGAATCTCCAATTCAGCAAATAATCTTATAACATTAAAAATTTCTCAAGAAATGAGGATACAATAATTATTCAAAACTAAAAACAAAAATATTAAAAATAATAAAAAAGAAAATAATATTAATAATAAACAAAAAAAAATTTCAAGTTTCAACTTATTCATAGTAAAATAAATTAACTTTATCTCTAAGCCCACAACTTAGCATTTTTATATAAACTAATTTTACCATTAAAAAACAATTTTTCTAATATATCCAATATTGAAAATAAATATTAATAACGGAATAATATGTAACAAAAGTAACAAATTCTCCCTTTCCTTATTTACTGTTATTACTTTCATAAATTTCATAATATGGCCATGATCTACTCTAACATAAAAAATTAAATTATACAAACCTCCTAAAAATACTATAATCAAAACAAAAAACATCAAAAAAAAACTATATATATATATCGAAATATATAACATAATCTCCCTAATTAAATTAACAAAAGGAGGAGCCCCTATATTACAAATACATAATAGAAATACCAATAACCTCATTATTGGATTATAATTAATTATCCCTCCACATAATAATAATCTTCGACTATTAATCTTTTCATAAATTAAATTACCTACACAAAATAAACCAGATGAACACAAACCATGACAAACTATTATTAACATAGCCCCCTCTCAACCTACAACAAATCCCCTCATAATCCCTGCTAATATAACCCCTATATGACCCACCGAAGAATAAGCAATTAACCTTTTTATATCTCTTTGTCCAACACAAATAATAGAAGTTAACATTCTTCCTCACAAGCAAATAACAATTAACATAATTATTCTTCTATTCCCTAAAAATTTTAATACCCTAACAATACGTATAATTCCATATCCCCCCAATTTTAACAATACCCTAGCTAAAATTATTGACCCTGAAATAGGAGCCTCTACATGCGCCTTAGGTAACCACAAATGAAAAAAATAAATAGGCAATTTTACTAAAAAAGCTAATAATAATCCTATAACCCAAAACAAATTTATTTTATCCATAATTATATACCTAATAACCCTCATCACATATGTACCCTGATAATAACTCAATAATAATAAGCATAATAGTAAAGGTAAGGAAGCACTAACTGTATATAACATCATATATATACCAGCCTGTATACGCTCAGGCTGATACCCTCAACTCAAAATTAATATTAAAGTAGGAATTAACGAAATTTCAAAAAATAAATAAAACATCAATAAATTTTCCATCATAAAAAAAATTACAATTACAAGACAAAGAATCATAACACAAAAAGAAAATAATCTCACTTTATTATCTACCATCTTAACCGATTTATATCTAGATAATATTATTAACCCCCTAGTCCAAAATCTCAACAAAATTAAAATACTAGATATTTTATCAAAAAAAAATAAATATTCATTTATACCCCTTAAATCAATTTTAAGAAATTTTAATCTCATAAACCTAAAAATTATTATAAACCAAAAACGAATTTCTCACTTAAACCTAGAACCTAAAAAAAACAATACTATAAATCCTATTAATATACCTACAATTTGTAAACTCTTAATCTTCTAACGTAATCATTACCATGTAACCGAATAAATCTCACTAATAAAGATAATCCTAAGGTAGCTTCACAAACTCTAAAAACAACCAATACAATAACCAAATATAAATTTAATCTAAATATACCTAAAGAAAAAAAAAATAAATATAAAACTCTCAATGTCAATACTTCAAAACCTAGTAAAATATTCAAAATATGTTTTCATTGAAATATTAATACAAATAATCCACATATATATATATATAATCCCATCAATAAACAATTATTTATAATCATACAAGTTATAATAGTTTAATTAAAACATTGGTCTTGTAAACCAAAATTAAATAGTATATTTTTATAACTTATTTCCAAGGTTACAAGTGAATCGAACACTTAAAATAGGTTTTCAAAACCCATATACATCCAATATAACCTAATAATCTAAAATATATATTCAAATTATATCTAAAATCGGACGAATTAAAAAACAAGCAAAATATAAAACCCTAAAAATCCGCCCAATTATTTCATAAGGGTACTCAACTGGACATCTACCAATTCAAGTTAAAATAAAAAAAACACCCACTAAAAATCAAAAACAAAACTGTCCTAAAAAATTATAACTCAAACCTATACATCCTCTAATATGTAAAAATGGACAAACAAACAAAACAACAATAGATATTCCTAAACTTACAACACCTCCCAATTTATTAGGAATTGACCGTAAAATAGCATAAGCAAATAAAAAATACCATTCAGGCTTAATATGAATAGGTGTTACTAATGGATTGGCAGGAATAAAATTTTCAGCATCCCCCAATATATTAGGGAACAACAACCTTAATTCCACCAAAGCAAATAATATAACAAGAAAACCTAAAACATCCTTATAACTATGATAGTGATGAAAAGGAATTTTATCTAAATCCCTATTTAACCCTAAAGGATTACTCGAACCCCTCTCATGTAAAAACAAAAAATGTAAAATTACTAACCCAGCAATAATAAAAGGAAATAAAAAATGAAAGCAAAAAAACCGACTTAAAGTTGCATTATCCACAGAAAATCCTCCCCAAATTCAATATACCAATACTTCTCCAACGTAAGGAACCACAGAGACCAAATTAGTAATAACTGTAGCACCCCAAAAAGATATCTGACCTCAAGGTAATACATATCCAACAAAACCAGTCAACATAACCAAAATATATAATAATACCCCAACATTCCATGTATAAATATTTATATATAAACCATAATATAATCCACGACCAATATGTATATATAAACAAATAAAAAAAAAAGAAGCCCCATTCGCATGAATATAGCGCAATACCCAACCATAATTTACATCTCGTATAATATGAATAACTGAATCAAATGAATATTCAATACATGACGTGTAATGTATAGCAAGAAAAATACCACTCAACATTTGAATAACTAGACATAAACCCAATAAAGAACCAAAATTTCATCAAACAAATAAATTTACAGGAGATGGTAAATCAATTAACGCTCCATTAATAATTTGTAATACAGGATGAGTTTTCCGCAATGAACTAAGCATATTTATATTTAAAAACACGTAAAGGTCCCTCACAATAATAACAAATTTTCACAACCCTAATTAAAATCAATAATAATAATACACCTAAAAAAACATAACAAATAAAATTAAATTTACTCATTAATAACCTAGACAAGCCTAAACTCACAGATTTTATTTCTAATATCTTTATACTTATTATCCCAACATCTAAATATCTATATATAGAAATTAAATTTATTATAAAAAACCCAACCAAACCAATAAATATATAAACTATAATACCTTTAGAAAAAAAAATTAAATTAGGAATCAACCTAATAATGTATATAAATATTACTAATAACCCCCCCACATAAACCAAAAACAATATATACCCATACCAAGAATAAATGAAAAAAGAAATTATAACCCTCATAAAAATGCTTATCAATATAATCACAAAACCTAAACTAAGTGGTTGAATCAAAATAACCAATATACTAACAATAGAAAACCCTAAAGAAAAAAATATTATTAACACCATATCAAAAAATAAAAAAAAATTTAATCGATAACTTCCAATGTTATTATTTTAACTTAAACTATTTTTTGAATTAAAAATAACATATCATTTTACTAAATACACTAACAAACATTAAAATCATTAAAACACATGGTAAATAACTTTTCCAAATTAAGTATATTAACAAATCATAACGATATCGAGGATAACTAGCCCGAACCCAAATAAACAAAACCCTTAAAAATCCTACAACAAAACATATTCTTAACCCTATAGAAACACTCAAAACCCCACCTCCAAAAAATAAACTTCCACACAGAAACCTCATAAATAAAATATTACCATATTCAGCCATAAATAACAACGCGAAACCAACTCCCCCATACTCAACATTAAATCCAGATACCAATTCAGATTCACCCTCAGCAAAATCAAAAGGAGCCCGATGAGTCTCAGCAATTCTTGACACCATCCACATTAAACATATAAAAAAATTAACAAAAAAAATCCAACATATATACTGATACTTAATTAACCTTACCAAATTAAGACTCCCCACCAACAATAAACAACTCATTAAAATCAACGATATACTCACCTCATAAGAAATACTTTGAGCAACCGCACGAACCGACCCTAATAAAGCATATTTAGAATTAGAAAATCAACCAGCTCCCATAACTGCATATACACCAATACTAGATACACATAAAAACAACATTATACTTATACCTCCTAACCTTACAAAAAAATACCTATTATATAATATTCACAACAACAAAGCAAAAAATAATCTCAAAAAAGGACAAATAAAAAAAGGAATATAATTAACCAACCTAGGTTTAATAAACTCCTTACTAAATAACTTAATTGCATCAGCCAAAGGCTGAGGCAATCCCATTAACCCTACTTTATTAGGACCCTTACGTAACTGAAAATACCTTAAACCTTTTCGCTCTAATAACGTAAAAAAAGCAACCGCTAACAACGCACAAATACTCGAAATCACATAAGAAACTACATCAACAAACATTATTAAGAGAAAATCCATATAATTTTCATAAAAGAATCTTAAGTCCTTCACAATATTCTGTCATCTTAACATAAAGTAAAAGCCAAAACTTTTATATAATAATCCTAAATTATTCACATATTCTCTGTCAACTTTACATATAAATTTATATTTAAAACCAATTTATATAATTAGTTATAATCAATCCTTTCGTACTAGACCAAAATTGAAATAATAATTTAAAAGATAAAAACCAACCTGGCTTACACCGGTTTGAACTCAGATCATGTAAAATTTTAAAAATCGAACAGATTTACCTAATAAAGCCTCTACACCAAAAGGTTAATTTTAATCCAACATCGAGGTCGCAATCTCTTTTTTCAATATGAACTCTCAAAAAAAATTACGCTGTTATCCCTATGGTAACTTATCTTATAAGCAAAAATCTTGGTTTATTACTCCATCAATTATTTTTCTAAGGAAGTTATCTAAAATACAATTTACCTTTTATTCCTTGATCACCCCAACCAAAATTAATATTAATAAACTTTTTATAAATCACCAATTAAATTTATATATTAATATATAAAGCTCAATAGGGTCTTTTCGTCCCTTTAAATCATTCAAGCCTTCTCACTATAAAAATTAATTTCTAATAAATAAAATAGAGACAGTCCAATTCTCGTCAAACCATTCATTCTAGCCCCAATTTATAGAGCAAATTATTATGCTACCTTAGTACAGTTATAATACCGCAGCTGTTAAATATTAATCACCGAGCAGGCCCAACTCCTTATAAATTATATCTTCAAAGAGAGATGTTTTTGATAAACAGGCGAAATCAATATTTGCCGAATTCCTTCATTTTATTTTATTCATAATATTTTATTTATATCCATCAAACTCACAATTTATTATTAAACTATAATTAAACTTAATAATATATCTATTTTAATCATATTATAATACTCATTTTAACATTATATCTAATTTTATATAATTAAAAATAATTTATCTTAATAACAATTAAGAAATATACTAAACTAAAAATATCCATTATATATATTCACAAAGAAAAAATACTATTTCAACTTTAACATACTAATATATTTACATAATAATTTCTCACAAAACAATAAGAAGCTTATCCCCCAATATTTTCATTAAAATATAATTTCTACCTCAATAACATATTTTAACTAACACTTATATGTACAATCAATAAACTAGCTACCACATAAATCGAATAGCATTTCACTACCATTTATTTCTAATATAATAACTATACAACGTTAACTATATATATATATATATATATATATATATATATAAATAAATAAATCTTTATACTTCGAGAAAACATTATACACTACCAAATATCATCAAACCATTATGCAAAAGGTACAAAACTTAAACTTTACTATAACTAATTTTATTATTAAATTTTCTAATCCTTCTCAGTACACAATATAACTATAAACATTTCTATACCTTTTACTCAAAAAAATAAATCTTTTTATATTCATCTACAAACTCAACCTACACTTATATAACTAATTTATCTAAATATATTTAATCAATTATTATTCAAAAATAGTTTATACAAATTATATTCTCAACGTAAGTGAGACACATTATTCCTTATGTTAATTTTTGTTATAATCTACATACTTGCTTAATCCAGAAACAACTTCCATTACCTCTACTATGTTACGACTTATCTTATCTAACCAACAAGAGTGACGGGCGATATGTACACTTTACAAAACCATATTCAAAAATACATACTAATTATTAATTTTACTATTAAGTCCCCCTTTCTAACAAAATATAATTTCTATTATCCGGATAAATTTAAATAATATTAACCAAAGTAGTCCATTAAACCTCTTCCATCAGCTACATTATGACTTGACATAAAAACAAAAAAATTTACTTAGTCCTTTTCATCTTTAAACATAAACTGCCGACAGCAATATATAAACTGTTATATATATATATAATACCAAAAAGAGTAAGTTTAAAATGTGGATTATCAAATTATATTAACAAACTCCCCTAACTGGATATGTAAAACCGCCAAACCTTTTAAGTTTTAAATAACAACAATCTAATATAATATTAACCATCTTCATAATACTTCGGTAAACCTCAACAACTAACTTTTACAACAAAAAATAATAGGGTATCTAATCCTAGTTTATTCTTAAATTTTCAAAGTGTCAGTACTTAAGAAACCAACAAAAAACAAGCCAATTTTAAAAATTTTACCAAAAAACCAACTATAAAAATTCCCTAAACATAAACCTAAAAAGCCACCTCACTTTAATTTCTACCACACTTTCTTTAACTATAATTATTTGTATAACCGCAGATGCTGGCACAAATTTAACCAATTATAACTTATAATTTCTATATAAAACTTCCATCCATTGTATAAATATATATACTGATAAATTTCAACTTCTATCTATATTAAATATCATTTAATAGTAATAATTATCCATGATCCTTATAAATAATATTAAATTAATTATAACAATACCATAATAATTTCAATCAAAATAACCGAATCAATTTTTACTTCTCCCATCAAAAAACCTAACATGTATAAAATTATAATAATTAAAAAACAAACCAAAGTCAAATTTATTCATATTCATTACACTTTAACAATATAATAAAGAGATCTATCAAATCTATTTTTGAGGTATGAACCCAACAGCTTTCATTAGCTTACCTTATTTAAAGTTTTAACATATACTAATGTATCTTTAAATTTGCAATTTAACATTTTATCTTAAAATATAAAACCATGAGAAAGTAAAACACTTATAAATAGATTTACAATCTACCGACTATTAACTTCGACCACCTCACACAGAATTTAAACAACATTATTTATTATAAGTCTTGAAAACTCACAGTTTACATTAACTTAAAACTCTTTACAAAAAAAGGACTTGAACCTTTTCCTTAAAGATCAAAACTTTATATGCCCATACACCAAATTATAAGTCTATTTTATTTAAATATATAATTTAAACCTATTGTTTGGAAAACAATCATACTCCTCTATACTAATAAAATCAACATTTTTGATAATATTTGTTATACATTACTCCTAAAAATTGAAAATCTCTCGTGCCTTATTTACACCACAAAAACAACATCAACAATATAGGCACCATTATATAGAACCTAATAATCTAAATTTACTTACTCTTAAGTAGGCTTGATTATAATCTATATCAACAATATAGTCACCATTATATAGAACCTAATAATCTAAATTTACTTACTCTTAAGTAGGCTTGATTATAATCTATATCAACAATATAGGCACCATTATATAGAACCTAATAATCTAAATTTACTTACTCTTAAATATATATATATAACTAATAACTTTCAACAACACTAGTATTGAACAATAATATAATAGTATTTTTACTAGAAATGACAATAACATAAATAAATATTAATAAAGAAGTTTATACTCAAAATTATTTAAATCTCAAATATAATTAAGAATCTTTTATATTTCTGATATTTACATAAAATCTTATATATTAGATAACCCACAAAAAGGTAATTAAATTTAAATAAACTGAGTTACATATAGTTAAAATACAACCACCACAGACCCCAATATTCAATTTATTCATCAAATAATATAAATAAATTTAAACAATGATGTTTCATATTTATTTACTATAAATAATTGATATAATTATCTTGATAATTATGTATTATTAAATTATTTTTCAATGTTGCTTAATTAACATCAAAATATTCAATTTTTACTAAACCAACGAAGATTTCATTGTTATTTTAAATTATAAAAATCATTGTATATAATATATACATAAATACATATTTTTTAAATCCCCTCTACCCCCTCCTTTTTCTTGACAAATTTTGTCCTTTTTTCGATGCCACATATTATTTTTTCCAACATTTGTAAAGAAACCAAACTCGTATTAATAT